ATGAGTTCTTCCTTTCGTGAAATTAGGCAAATAAAACGAATTGCGTCTTACGTATATAATTAAATTCAAATATAGAAAAAATAGATATATAGTTTTGTATCTTTCTCCATCTCCCGAAAATCCCATTTTCACTAAAAATTCCGGTTGTGTCGCATTCTAACGAATCTTTCGATAATTTGTAAGAAACTCTTTCTTTATTAAATTCGAAGACAAGAACAAAACACAAAGAAATGAAGAAAAATAATAAAATGGATTATCATATGTATCTTTCATATAGATAGATGAATAAGTCCATTTATTTAGTTCTACATTCCTTGGACTTATTTTATATACTCTTAGATACTTATATCTCTAATAAGAATTTTCAAATTGAATTAAACTATGAATTCATAATAATTACAATTCTTAATTATAATTAGTATAAATATAAAATATGATATTTAAAAAAAAAATAAGAACAGGTACAAATAGTAAATCGAGGTACCCATTTTATGACAACTTTCAATTTTCCCTCTATTTTTGTGCCTTTAGTAGGCCTAGTATTTCCGGCAATTGCAATGGCTTCTTTATTTCTTCATGTTCAAAAAAACAAGATTGTTTAGATCTGGGGGGACCCAATATCATCCGTTTTTTTTGAAACTTAGACTTGTAGCATAACACAGATATTTATTTCGGGAAATATGGTAGAGCATGTGATTTCCGCCGAACATAAAGGAAAAAGCTCTTATGCCTGCAGAAAATGATCTATGGGTAACTGAATTCTAGCTAGTTTCAAATAGATCAGGATCGCTGGATGCCTAAAATGTAAAGTTGGTGGATCTATATGTATATCAATATGTATATTGGGATCATATGAAGGGTATGTTATTATTTTAGATCTAACCAATTTGATGAATTACTCCTAAAGGTTCCCATCAAACTAGTGCTAGTTCACATCAAACTAGTGCTAGTTGATGAGAGTTCATTCAGAAACAAAAAAAGTAAAGTCAAAATCATTTGGGGTATTCTCTCAATTCCAATAAAATGCAATCGGATCAAGTATGAGTTGGCGATCAGAACATATATGGATAGAACTTATAACGGGGTCTCGAAAACTAAGTAATTTTTGCTGGGCCCTTATCGTTTTTTTAGGTTCATTAGGATTCTTATTGGTTGGAACTTCCAGTTATCTTGGTAGAAATTTGATATCTTTTGTTCCGTCTCAGCAAATCATTTTTTTTCCACAAGGGATCGTGATGTCTTTCTACGGGATCGCGGGTCTCTTTATTAGTTCTTATTTGTGGTGCACAATTTCCTGGAATGTAGGTAGTGGTTATGATCGATTCGATAGAAAGGAAGGAATAGTGTGTATTTTTCGTTGGGGATTTCCTGGAAAAAATCGCCGCATATTCCTCCGATTCCTTATAAAAGATATTCAATCCGTTAGAATAGAAGTTAAAGAGGGTATTTATGCTCGTCGTGTCCTTTATATGGACATCAGAGGCCGGGGGGCTATTCCGTTGACCCGTACTGATGAGAATTTGACTCCACGAGAAATTGAACAAAAAGCCGCGGAATTGGCCTATTTCTTGCGCGTACCAATTGAAGTCTTTTGAGAAAAGGGACTGGGCTGAAGAACGAATGCTTTCTCAGCAGGAGGGAAAAAATGCAAGAATCCTGTTTTTTTCTATAACTAAGTGATACTTTAGATGCAGATAAATCATATCTTGTAAATTATTTTCTTTTTGTCAATCGACCCCTTTTTATCCTTTCGTTTGTGTTCTTTAATACCCAATAATGGGTTTTCTTAATAAGGATAACTGGCCCATTTCTGTCTTGTTTTGCCGCTCATTTTTTTGATCATCACAATCTCTTTCTCTCAATTATTCTATTCTTGACTATGGGGAATCGTTGGAATTTTTTCGAAATATTGGATATTTTGATAGAAAAGGAGTTCTTTCGTCTCAAAATCTCAATAATATTCATTCCTTAAAGTACTTCTTTCGGTCATTCATCGAAAGGAGACACTTGTTTGGAATTTGATGAAGTGAGATATCTGGAAACAAGATTTTGTATTATTTCTTCAGTCGAATTCGAAGTGGAGTCTTAGTCTATTTCTGTATTCTTTCTAGATTCAAACAAAATCACAAATAAAATAGATTCATAGGTTTGATACCTTGTCTAGAACTCATGTTTGAAAGAAATATTCGATCACATAGAGTCGACAAATGAAGTGGGTTAATTAAAAATTCACAGGTGAAAAATGGCAAAAAAGAAAGCATTCACTCCTCTTTTGTATCTTGCATCTATAGTATTTCTGCCCTGGTGGATTTCTCTCTCATTTACTAAAAGTATGGAATCTTGGGTTACTAATTGGTCGAATACTGGTCAATCCGAAATTTTTTTGAATGATATTCAAGAAAAAAGTATTCTAGAAAAGTTCATAGAATTAGAGGAAATCCTCTTCTTGGAAGAAATGATCAAGGAATACTCGGAGACACATCTACAAAAGCTTCCTATAGGAATCCACAAAGAAACGATCCAATTAATCAAGATACACAATGAGGATTGTATCCATACGATTTTGCACTTCTCGACAAATATAATCTGTTTTGTTATTCTAAGCGGTTATTCTATTTTAGGAAATGAAGAACTTGTTATTCTTAACTCTTGGGCTCAGGAATTCCTATATAACTTAAGTGATACAGTAAAAGCTTTTTCGATTCTTTTATTAACCGATTTATGTATCGGATTTCATTCACCCCACGGTTGGGAACTAATGATTGGTTCTGTCTACAAAGATTTTGGATTTGGTCATAATGATCAAATTATATCTGGTCTTGTTTCCACCTTTCCAGTTATTCTCGATACTATTTTTAAATATTGGATTTTTCGTTATTTAAATCGTGTATCTCCGTCACTTGTAGTTATTTATCATTCAATGAATGATTGATAAATAATCCAATTAGAATGTTTCTGACTTTGTAGTTCTACATAAGTATTAAAAACTTTCTATCCGGGGGATTTTCATACTATAGTATTCCAGTAAAATGATTCCAATAAATAGCAGAATCGTGGATAGGGAACTATACTAGCGACCTACCCAATTTATTGTAGAAATTTTCGGATCAATGATTAGACCATGCAAACTAGAAATACTTTTTCTTGGATAAAGGAACATATTACTCGATCTATTTCCATATCGCTCATGATATATATCATAACTCGGACATCCATTTCAAGTGCATATCCCATTTTTGCGCAGCAGGGTTATGAAAATCCACGAGAAGCGACTGGGCGTATTGTATGTGCCAATTGCCATTTAGCTAATAAGCCCGTGGATATCGAGGTTCCACAAGCGGTACTTCCTGATACTGTATTTGAAGCAGTTGTTCGAATTCCTTATGATAAGCAAGTGAAACAAGTTCTTGCTAATGGTAAGAAAGGGGGTTTGAATGTGGGGGCTGTTCTTATTTTACCGGAGGGGTTTGAATTAGCTCCTTCCGATCGTATTTCTCCCGAGATGAAAGAAAAGATAGGCAATTTGTCTTTTCAGAGCTATCGCCCTAATAAAAAAAATATTCTTGTGATAGGGCCTGTCCCTGGTCAGAAATATAGTGAAATCACCTTTCCTATTCTTTCCCCCGACCCCGCTACTAAGAAAGATGTTCACTTCTTAAAATATCCTATATACGTAGGGGGGAATAGGGGAAGGGGTCAGATTTATCCCGACGGAAGCAAGAGTAACAATACAGTTTATAATGCTACAGGAGCGGGCATAGTAAGTAAAATCATACGAAAAGAAAAAGGGGGATATGAAATAACCATAACAGATCCATCGGATGGACGTCAAGTGGTTGATATTATCCCTCCAGGACCAGAAGTTCTTGTTTCAGAGGGTGAATCCATCCAATTTGATCAACCATTAACGAGTAATCCTAATGTGGGTGGATTTGGTCAGGGAGATGCAGAAATAGTACTTCAAGATCCATTACGTGTCCAAGGTCTTTTGGTCTTCTTGGCATCTGTTATTTTGGCACAAATCTTTTTGGTTCTTAAAAAGAAACAGTTCGAGAAGGTTCAATTGGCCGAAATGAATTTCTAGACTCGCGGATTTATTGACATCAGGTTCGTAAAAAGAAAAAAATTTTTGTTGTCAATTATGTATGATCAAAAAAAATCAATTCTGAAAAACCTTTTATTTACCTGCTCTTTTTCTACGAGCTTCAGGGAATCCCTTGTATCGCATTCCTAGTCATAATAGGTAGATTTTTGTTTGAAGAAGACTATTTTATTTGACTTTATGACTTTACCATCTCTTTCTTTGTTTTTTTTTTAGCCAAATTGAATTGATAGGACTATGTTACTATTGCCAGATTGAAATATCATAAAATGGATCCATTTTATGATATTTCAAATAGAATAAAATTGGGATAGATATTAGCATAAGTAAGTGGGTAATAGAACGAACTAGAAATGCGGGGAACAAATAATTCTAGGAGGCATTATTTGTCTTCCTAGTCTTGGTTTCGGTTTTCCAGATGTATCAGAACTTTTTTTTTCGATTTATTACGTACAATAAAATAGAAAATAAAGTAGTGGACAAAAAAAAGAAAACTTATTCAATGAATTTTCCATTTTTCTGAGATACTAAAATAAAAAATAAATAGGGTAAGAGTATAGAAAGTATTTGTACGATATCTAATCTACAGAAATATATATAATCCAGGAAATTGAGTGATCCCCCCCCCTTGTTCTAACTTGGAAAGTACCCATAGATACTATCAAGATCAAGGAAGAGGTGTTCTGAATCAATCAATGAAGTTCATTTTTCAAAAGCATCATCAGAAAAAAGAGAATGGAGTTCTTTGAACCAGCAGAAAAAGAAATCCACTTTGCCATTTAGACGAAAAAAAGCGAAAAAAAGACTCTGATTCTTAAGAACCCAACGGGCCCTTTCCCCCCGAATCAGACAAACTAAAGAAGGGAATCCCGTTGAGTTCCTACGCTTTCATGTCTAC